AAAATAGATTATGAATCGATTTGATAATAATGCAAGGATTCCCCCAGTAATCCGTCTTGCTCGCACTAAAGTCATATACATATAGATCTCAATATATCACTTGTGACTTTCTTTGTTACAAAACCAAAATTTGAATCTAAAATTGAAATGATTAAAATGAAATCATAAGAAGGAATATATAAGCTACCCACTTTATTTCCATGGGATTGTAGTTCAATTGGTCAGAGCACCGCCCTGTCAAGGCGGAAGCTGCGGGTTCGAGCCCCGTCAGTCCCGGCGGATTCAATACATGAACTCCCCTTTTTGTTTCGGGGCAAGGGGATGAAAATGGTTTCATTTAGCTTTTTGTTTTATTTTGCTTTTTTCATAAAGCAAAAGTCGATTATTTTAACTAGGGTAGAGAGACATATGTAAATTAATTATAATTATTGAGAGCATTCAACACTTCAAGAAAGAGATACTGTATGGGGTTTCCGCTTTTTGTCAACTGATCTCCCCTTAATTCGTGTAGGAAAATGGAATAGGATAGCGTATAATACATTTGCCAAGAGTACCTATATATATACTTTTCTTTCTATGAAGTCAAGTAATTTTAAATCGTTCGAATCCAACCAAGGAAAGAGGATATTTTAAAAATAAAGATAAAATGCGTCTTCCCTTCTTCCCTAATGAATATGCTCTTTTTAAAGATTAGCGTCGATGTCGAATAAAAAACTCGTAAGAAAAATTAACTCGTTAATTTTTTGGAATATTTTCGTTTTTTTACTGGGACGCGTCTTTGTCACATTCCCTTTCTTTGTTTTACAAAAAGATGATAGACCCTTTAAAATTTTTTTAATTTCAAATTGAACTTCGTACTTGGTTTCTCTATTTGATTTCTATTGTTTATTTAAGGTTCTTTAGAAACTATTTTTGTAAAGAATCGAAATAGAAAAGGGTTTTTTATGATACTTCATCAGATGATTTTACAAGGAAAGTAAACTACTAGGTTGTATAAAAGAAAGGCGGGAAAAAGAATCATAAATAAATATTTTTTGATTGGATCAGGAATCTCATTATGTATTCGGTGTGGATAAAAGATCTTCCTATGTTATACTATTAAATTCTTGACGATGAATCGATTTGATAGCTCCGATATTGTTATTCATGATATTTCTTTCATTCGATATCATCGAAATCTAATTCATCTGAGTCAGTTTACAAGCGAAAGATTTCTCATCTCTATGGGATTAAATCCCGAGATATTCCAAAGAAAAAAAAATAATAAACGATTAAATTATGGAAGTCAATATTCTTGCATTTATTGCTACTGCACTCTTCATTCTCGTTCCTACTGCTTTTTTGCTTATAATTTACGTAAAAACGGTTAGTCAAAATGATTAATTTGAATAAAATTTTACTATCAATGAAAAAAAAAAAAGATTTCAATTTCTCGTCTTAAATGAAAGGAATGCATTAGACTCAGTAGTAGTATCCTAAGGGGCCCGCTAGTATGGTAGAAAGAGATCTCTTTCTACCATACTAGCCATTTTGGTTATTGTAATGTATAAAGATACAAGTGAAATATCTTAATATAAAGGAATACACCTATATCTCTCTTTTTCTTTATAAACGTCAATATAAATGAAATAGAATATGAAATGTATGTACATACTTTCTCAATTTCATTTGTTTGTTTGATCCATTTAATTTAATACAGATAATCCCAATTCGATGGAAGCTTCTTCAGATTTCGAAAGGGGTTACCCCATGAATGGTTAACCGTGTAAACCCTGATATAAAAATAGAAAATGAGTCAATAAAACATAAATCGAATTTCTAAAAAAAAATCTTAAAAAAAATTGCCGAACGGTATAGAAAACTCAAACAATTGATACAGGTTGATAGAGTTTGATTATTACCGCAATTAGAAGTATTTCTAGAGTCCACTTCTTCCCCACACTACGAGAGAGAGGGAAAATGTAAAAACTACCATTAAAGCAGCCCATGCAAGACTTACTATATCCATGTTAATTCTGTCCCCTATTTCTATGAATATGAAGAAACTATTCCATTATTGTTCACTAATAATAGTGAAATCACTGGTGCAGAGTCAAAAAAAGGGAGAGGTATTTGGTCACCATTGATGAACTACTCCAAAAAATCCACTTATCTTATAATGAGTTATTCTTATTATAGAATTTCTAGTAGAATCGACAAGATGTAAACACAAGCAAAGAGACACTTTTCGAAGTCTCCAAGGAATATGACTCACATGTAGAAAGAATAAGACTTTTTCTTTCTTTTATCGTTTTTTATTTTTGGAAGTAAAATGAAAGGCAATTCTTCATCTAATCTAATATTGATTGAATGTCTGAGCATTCCGAGACTTTCATGAGTCTGTATCAAAAATATCTTAGATCCTTTCCAAAACTAGTAATTTAATTCCCTCTCTGGCTATCCAATCTAATTGAAGACTCAGTAAGTGGAACTAAATTAGTAGTGGCAAGTAAAGATGTACCGATTTCCCTACACTACTTTAAGTTTTCCTTGAATCTGATAGGCAAAACTTTAGGTTAGAGAATACAACCTCGAGAGCCAGGGGCTTAGAATAACGAAAAGAAAGTATCAAGAGTCTATAATAGGGGATTTAAAGTCTGTTGTTGAGGCGGCACCCGGATTTGAACTGGGGAAAAAGGATTTGCAGTCCCCCGCCTTACCACTCGGCCATGCCGCCAACACGATAGAAACTAGATTCCAATTTTCTGTTTTTTTGTTCAACTCCGAAAAAAATATATATATAGATTTTCAGTCACAAAATATAGAATCCAGTACAAACCAGAACCATTAACTATTGACTGTAAATTCATGACCATTTTTTAATTAAAATTAAAATCTACATTTTTTTTATTTCTAATAATATTAAGAAAATCATTATAAATGGATTTATAACTAATCTATATTGAGTTTTTTCAATTAAAAAGAAATCTTCTTCAATTTCAATTATAACAGTAATGATGAGTATATGTAAACCCCAGAATCAGAACATACGTTATAGAGTTATAGCTCTATAATGGGGTATTTTATCTCTCTAGGGATGCTTTTGAGGAGTAATTCTCAATAAATTTTTATATTTCAATTTTTCATTGAATACCTTGAAGATAAAATTTCCTTTTTGATAGAGCACAGCATGTGCTGTTCCAAATAGAACTGTACCACAATAAAAGAAGAAAAAGAGACATATATATCTGTGCATTCTTTTTGATTTTAATAATCAAAAAAATTAATAAATAAAAAAACACAAGTTTTCTTACCTACTTCAATTCAATGATATTCTAACTATTCTATTCAAAATAGGTAAAAATCAATCTCTTTTCTGCAAATATTTTTTTGAACAATGAAATATAAATACATGAAAAAGTAAAGTGGTTAAAAAAAAAGTTTTCTATTTATTATATGTTTATCTGCGCGCACAGATCCAATGATGAATACATTTTTGATGGTATGCAATCGAATTGGAATATGTAATATCATAGGTGAAAATGAAATGACTTTTTTTTCTAGTCTTTACAAAACTCCGTAAATTCCAGTGGTATTTCTCAATTCTGTTCCATTTGGATCTATTTCTTATAAAAAATTCCAATTGAATCTAGTCGCCGTTCATACGTATTTCATACATTCCATATATCTTGGAGTTGGATAAAATTTCATGTGATTCAGTAAACAGAATAGAAATTCCATTATTGCTAGATCGAATTCTATGGATATGATTCGGTGAAGAATGAGAGATGGGATGGGATTTTTTCAATAAACGGATAAATGGGAAATTCAAAAAGGATGCTTGTGGATGGAAAAGAGGGAACATCTACAATACCCGGATTTAATCAGATACAATTTGAAGGGTTTTATCGGTTTATTGATCAGGGTTTAATAGAAGAACTTTCTAAGTTTCCAAAAATTGAAGATATAGATCACGAAATTGAATTTCAATTATTTGTGGAAACATATCAATTGGTAGAACCTCTGATAAAAGAACGAGATGCTGTTTCTGAATCACTTACATATTCTTCTGAATTATATGTATCCGCGGGATTAATTTGGAAAACCAGTAGGAATATGCAAGAACAAAGAATTTTTATTGGAAACATTCCTTTAATGAATTCCCTTGGAACTTCTATAGTAAACGGAATATACAGAATTGTGATCAATCAAATATTGCAAAGTCCTGGTATCTATTACCAGTCAGAGTTGGATCATAACGGGATTTCGGTCTATACCGGCACCATAATATCAGATTGGGGAGGCCGGTTAGAATTAGAGATTGATAAAAAAGCAAGAATATGGGCTCGGGTGAGTAGGAAACAGAAAATATCTATTCTAGTTCTATCATCAGCTATGGGTTCGAATCTACGAGAAATTCTAGAGAATGTTTGCTACCCTGAAATTTTCTTATCTTTCTTGACAGATAAGGAGAAAAAAAAAATTGGGTCAAAAGAAAATGCTATTTTGGAGTTTTATCAACAATTTTCTTGTGTAGGTGGGGATCCAATATTTTCTGAATCCTTATGTAAGGAATTACAAAAAAAATTCTTTCACCAAAGGTGTGAATTAGGAAGGATTGGTCGCCGAAATATTAATTGGAGACTGAATCTTAATATACCTCAGAACAATATATTTTTGTTACCACGAGATATATTAGCAGCTGCCGATCATTTGATTGGGATGAAATTTGGAATGGGTACACTTGATGATATGAATCATTTGAAAAATAAACGTATTCGCTCTGTAGCGGATCTTTTACAAGACCAGCTCGGGTTGGCTCTGGCTCGTTTAGAAAATGTAGTTAAGGGAACTATCTCCGGAGCAATTAGGCATAAATTGATACCTACTCCTCAGAATTTGGTAACTTCAACTCCGTTAACAACTACTTATGAATCCTTTTTCGGATTACACCCATTATCTCAAGTTTTGGATCGAACTAATCCATTGACACAAATCGTTCATGGGAGAAAATTGAGTTA